CTAAATGACAATTGGCGCATACAATACGCCCAGTAGCTTCTCGTGGATTCTCATAGCCCTGTTGTGCAAAAATGGGATATGCATGTGAAATAGATGTCCGAGTTATTACATATATAAATATAATGACCGATACGAAAATGGATCGAGTCATCTGTTCCTTTATCCAAGAAAAGATATTTCTATTTTGCATGGTCCAATCATTGATCCCGAAAATTTCTACAATAAATTGGGTAGGTTGCTAGTAGAGTTCCCTATCCACGATTCTGCTATTTTACTGGGATCCAGGAGTCATTTCCTGGATCGGTAGAAACCTAAAAAAAAAGTAACATTTTGAATGGTTTGTTTATGTACGAAGTAAAAACATTATGATTAGATTTATATCAGTGGATCATTTTTAGTCATTCATTGAATGATAAATGACTACAAGTGACGGAGATACACGATTTAAATAACGGAAGATCAAATATTTTAAAATTGTATCTAGAATGACTGGAAAGGTGGAAACAAGACCAGATATAATTTGATTATTATGAGAAAATCCAAAATCCTTGTAGACAGAACCAATCATTAGTGCCCAACCATGAGGCGAGTGGAATCCAATACATAAATCCGTTAATAAAAGAATAGAAAAAGCTTTTATTGTGTCGCTTAAGTTATAGATAAATTTCCGAACCCAAGAATTAATAATACAAAGTTCTTCATTACCCAGAATAGAATAACTGCTTAGAATAGCGAAGCTTATTATATTTGTCGAAAAATGTAAAATGGTATGGATATGATCCTCATTGTACATTTTGACCAATTGAATCGTTTCTTTGTGTATTCCTATATGAAGCTTTTGTATATATGTATCGGGGTACTCCTTTATCATTTCGTCCAAAATAAAGAGTTCTTCTAATTCTATGAATTTTTCCAGAACGTTCTTTTCTTGAATATCATTCAAAAAAACTTCGGATTGCCCAGCATTCCACCAATTAGTAACCAAAGATTCCATACTTTTATTAAATGAGAAAGAAATCCACCAGGGCAAAAAAACTATAGATGTAAGATATAGAAGTGGGTTGAATGCTTTCTTTTTTGGCATTTTTAATCTGTGAATTGTTAATGAAATCACCTCATTCCTCGATTCTATCCAATCTGATATTTCCATGAAATATGAGTTCTATAACAAACAAGGTATTGAATCCATAGACCCCCTCCCTTTATTTAAATTGAATTAATGGGTAGTCCTTAGATTAGATCTATCTGGAAACAATATATTTTTTTTTATGTCTTCATTCGAAGCAATTCTATCCTTTCGATGAATGCCCTAATGAGCCACTTCAAGTCAAGAAATACATATTTTTCAGATTTCGAGACAAAACAAAAACAGAATTTAATTACAAGATACGATCCATCTATATCTAACATATCAATTAAAAAATATTGGACCCCAAAAATACAAAAATATAAAGTATGTATATAGTCTTAGTTTTTCGGATATATACGATGAATCCATACTTTAAGTATACTTGTTCCTAGTATGAAAAAAGGAAGTTGATTTCCATATACAACCCATCAAAAAGTTTTGGTGGAAAAAGCGCTTTGTTTTCTGGTTGTTTCACATGCGTCTGCTTTTGTTTTGCTCGAATGAGCGACCTGAAAAAACAAAACAGAAGTTAAGTTTTTATATAACAACAAATAAAATTCCTGAGGTCCTTACTCAATGCTGCGAAAGAATTCAATTCATTTCAAAATACTTCAATTGGTACGCGCAAAAAATAGGCCAATTCCGCAGCCTTTTGTTCAATTTCTCGTGGAGTCAAATTCTCATCAGTACGAGTCAAAGGAATGGCACCCTGGCCTCTGATTTCCATATAAAGTACACGCCGGGAATAAATACCTTCTTTAACCTCTATTCTAATCGACTGAATATCTCTCATAAGGAATCGAAGAAATATTCGACGATTTCTTCCAGGGAATCCCCAACGAAAAATACACACTATTCCTTTTTTTCTATCAAATCTATCATAACCACTACCCACATTCCACGAAATTGTGCACCACAAATAGGAGCTAATGAACAGACCTGCGATCCCATAGAAAGACATCACGATCCCTTGTGGGAAAAAAAGGATTTGCTGAGAAGGAAATAAGGATATCAGATTCTTACCAAGGTAACTAGAAGTTCCAACCAATAAGAATCCCAGTGAACCTAAAAAAAGGATACAGGCCCAGCAGAAATTACTTGTTTTTCGAGACCCCATTATAAGTTCTATCCATATATGTTCTGATCGCCAGTTCATACTAGATCCAGTTGTTTAATTTTATTGAAATTTAGAGAATAACCAAAATTTGACTTTCTTTTTTTTGTTCCCGAAGCAACTCTTATCAACTAGCACTCTTATTATGATGTGAACCATTAGGAGTAATTCTCGGTTAGATATAAAAAAAGGATCCCCTTCATATAATCCCACTATAGATATCTACATACATAGAGATATTTTTACTTTCCATTTCATACATCTGCGGACCCTTTTTGAATTTTGAATATAGATATAGTATAGATATAATCTATCTATCCCCATATATCATGCCATGATGTTTCGACGCGCATAATAACTCTTTCATTTGTGTTCGTAAAAATCCACATGTTGTATCCTATGTCCACTAAATTAAATAGATAGATAAATTTAAATAGATATCCGTATTATTATATTATGTTATGACCCAAGTCCGAGTCTTGAAAAAAAAAAAAATGAATGAGATTGGATCCCGTCGAATCTAGATAATCTTGTTTTTTTGAACATGAAGAGATAGGGAAGCCATTGCAATTGCCGGAAATACTAGACCCACTAAAGGCACAAAAAAAGAGGGTAAATTGAAAGTTGTCATAGAATGGATACCTCGATTTAATATTTTGTACCTGTCATAAAGATATCTTATGATAAGTATATCTATTATCAGTATATAATAATAGGTACAAAAAACGTAGAACTAAATAAGTGTACCTATTCACTTTTATATATATTTATTATTCTTGTTTTCTTATACTTATCTTCTAATAAATACCAAAAAAGGTTCTTACAAGTTATCGCAGGTTATAAAGAATTTGACCCAACAGTGATTCTTAATAAAAACAAAACGGAAAGTTTTTTTTTGAGATTTTTTGAGAATAATTCAATACAATATTTATATCTATAATAAATATATCTATAATAAATACGTAATGTAATAAAATTACATGAATTTTTCTGAATTTAGGATAAAAATGAACTCTTTTATCCTATTGATAGAGCCTTCCCGATTACTAATCATCCATTATGATTACTAATCATGCATTCATTATATAGGTAGAAATAAAATTGATTTGTAGTAAATAAGAAAAGAGTAATTATCAACAACTTATGATCCGTTATACAATTGTATCTTATCTTATAACCTCGAGTAAAACTCCATGCTTATTATTTTTTATTTTCACTTTGATTACGATTACTATAAAACTAAATAAAATTGAAACTAAATACTTGTATACTTGTAAACTTCAAATAAAAAAACTGAATTATGAATTAAATGATCTACTTGATTAAATTTTGATTCAAAGGACAGAAACCGTGAAGCTGAAATAACTCACTCAGAACACCCTTTAAAAGATTACGCGGTACGATTGGGTCGAATAAGCCCTTATGGAATAAATACTCAGCTTCTTGTGACCCATCAGGTACTGTCTTATTCAATGTTTGTTCAATTACTCTTTTACCTGCAAATGCAATGTAAGCATTAGGTTCGGCAATAATGATATCTCCTAACATACCAAAACTGGCAGTCACCCCGCCGGTTGTAGGAGATGTAAGGATTGATACGTAGAATAACTTTTTATTTGATTGATAATTATATAAAGCTGAAGATATTTTAGCCATCTGCATCAAGCTCAAACTTCCTTCTTGCATGCGGGCTCCCCCCGAAGCACACACTATAATAAGGGGTAGAGATCTATTAGTAGCATATTCAATCAAACGGGTGATTTTCTCGCCTACTACGGATCCCATACTGCCCCCCATAAACTGAAAATCCATAATCCCAATTGCTATGGAAATACCGTTTAATTGACCTATGCCTGTTTGAACAGCCTCAGTTAACCCTGTCTTTTTTTGATAAGAATCAATACGATCTTTATAAGGCTCCTGCTCCGAATGAAATTCAATGGGGTCCACCGAAACCATGTCCTCATCCATAGCATCCCAAGTGCCTGGATCAATCAAAAGTTCGATTCTTTCTGAACTACTCATTTTCAAATGATATCCACATTGTTCACAAATATTCCGTTTTAACCTAAAAAATTTCTTATAATTTAATCCATAACAATTTTCGCATTGAACCCACAAATTCCTGTATTTTTTACTTATATCGAGATCGCTTCCACTTGCGCTAGTTTGTATACTGAAACTATCACTGTCAATACTATTTACGCTTTCACTACAAATATAACTATAAATGTAACTCTTACTGTAATTGTCATTACCGCTTGAAATGTAACTATCAATATGGATTTCAGAACGAAGATAACTCTCAATGCAACTAGTAATGGGATTATTCCAACTATAAGTATCATACATGTAACGATTGTAGTACTGATTGTCACTCTTAGGTCCATCATTCGGATAACTATAATTTAGGCAACTAGAAAAAAAATCGCCCAATTTACTCAGAAAAGAACGATCGTCTTCAACCTCAAAAATACAATTTTCAATATCCAAATATATGGAATAATTTTCACCATTACTATCTTTAACTAAAAAAGTGTCATCAGAGATCAAACTCCGAATGTTGCTCACACCAAATAAGGGATCAATATTATTAGAGCTGTCACTATCAATCCAACCATGAATTATGTTATTTATAACAGGGTCTTCACCCCCATTTGTATTTCCAACGGCTCGAATACCCTTTAGTGATTTACTTAACCCGCACCCGTGTTCTAACTCCTCCTTAAACAACATCGAATTGAACCGCCATTTTTC